TATGAGAAAAAATTAGGCATAGTAGTTGTATAATGAGAGAATATGCATAATAAGATCTTGCCTTGGGAGTCACATATTGCGCACTTAACGATTATTTTATTATTTTCGAAATGGAATTTCGACTTTATCAGGGTTTCAAGCATTAAAAATTTGTGAGGTTTTTTTTATTATACTTATTCCCTTTTAAAATCCGAAGAAGTGCCCATAGAACTCCTGTCAATGGATCAATCCATTTTTTATAGGAATGCTAGAAAAAGTATTACGGCTCCTTAATAGATGCCGCTAATGCTTTTTCCTTAGTTGATTCTTTCGATAGATCACGAGACTCAGATTGCAAATAATAATAAATCTATAAATTAGAACTATAAAGTAAGACAAGAGAGTTTTTTAATATTGATCGAAAAAAGATGTATCAAAAAAGAGAATTGGTTATATGTAAATTCCATATATTATATATTATCTTGATATTTATCAAGATAATAAATCTTGATAATAAATAATATTGTAGATTGATCGACACGAAGTCCCTGTCTTTATTATAAAGTACAACTTTATACACTACACTAACAATAATAGTATAGTAAGAAAGAAATATATATTTCTTTCTTACTATACTATAGTATCGGATCTGATAGAATACTGTCGATTCTAGTCCGCTCATTTCATTTAAGACGCCAAATTGTCCCTTTTTTATTCAATCTTTGATAAGAACTCAGAAGTCAAGTTTCATTCAAATTAATCAATCCTTTTTATTTTGATTTTGACTTTCTGTTTTTACATAAATGATAAGCAGAAAAGCAGTAGGAACTAGAATGAACAGTGCAGTAGCAATAAATGCAAGAATATTTACTTCCATAATCTCATCTTTTTTTTTACTTCACAATAACTCGGGATTTAATCCCATAGAGATGATAAATCTTTCGCCTGTAAATTCAAAATTAAATGAATGAATTATCTCTCAATGATCTTGAATCGGATCAATATCATGAATAACAATATCTGAGCTATCAAATAAATTCGTCGTCGCGAATTGAATAGTATAACATAGGAAGATCTTTTATCCATACTGAATCCAAAATAGGATTCCCGATCCAATCAAAAATTACTTTTGAATAAAAGATTTTCTTTTAAACTTCACATTATAAATTGAGGTTACACAAACAAAACCGGAGTCAGAAGGGGGTACTTTTTAAGTTGGAAAGTATTCTATCAGGGGAATTCTGTTAAATTCATTTTATATTGTACAAAAAAGGAATTACATTTTTGTATGTGCACTTGAGAAACATAGAGTCCTCTATTCCATCGAAAAAGCGGATTCATTAGCTCTTGGAATACTGACTATCGTGCTCCCAACAATTATACCAATCTACATATGCCTTTCTACTACCAACCAGTACTATTTGAATTAACGAAAATTCCCCTATTTTTTTTGTTTGATGAGAATGGAGAAACGAAAAGGGAAAGATGATTGATGTACTTATTGAATCTGTCGGGACTGACGGGGCTCGAACCCGCAGCTTCCGCCTTGACAGGGCGGTGCTCTGACCAATTGAACTACAATCCCAGGGAAATAAGAAGAAGGGGTCTAGAAGAAATTTTGATTCTTTTTTATTCTTATTCCTCCGTATCGGGTATTTATGAAGGACAGGGGGGTTATACCATCTCAGGGTATATTGGAGAATTGTTGGGCCGAGCTGGATTTGAACCAGCGTAGACATATTGCCAACGAATTTACAGTCCGTCCCCATTAACCGCTCGGGCATCGACCCAGACCCAAGAAGAGCCCATTCGGGGTTTATTTATAATACATGATATAAAAAACTTCCCTTTGTAGTACCCTACCCCCAGGGGAAGTCGAATCCCCGTTGCCTCCTTGAAAGAGAGATGTCCTAAACCACTAGACGATGGGGGCATATTTGCCCAACGTCGTCCGTCGTTGCTCATTGTAAGAATAGGTTCTTAAAATTGTCAATAAAGTCGACCGATATGATTATATCCAAGGAATCTTTCCGTTTTTCATCATTTAAAATGAAAATTTCATACAAATTTTTGATTAATAATTCATATTTATTTTATAGCTATAATAATAATAAATAATAATTAAGGGCTATGAATTAATAAAAAAAAAATATATAAAGTATATAAATAATACGGAAGGTAGGATTCTTTCGGGGAGTGGTTGGTGCGTCAGAAAATAAAAAGAAAAGGGGGCTCCCACTACGGAAATTAAGAAACAAAAAATAATAGAAGAGGGGTCAAGAAGTTCTCGAAAAATTTTTTTATTCCTAATTTTTTTATTCCTATAAGAAGTTAGTTCAGGGACAAGTATAATCTATTCATCACATTATTATTATTCGATGAAATTTCGTGAATATATATATCTATGTCGAATTGATAGGTGTACATGTATCAATCAAACGAATTTCTTTTTGATGAGTACCATTTCATTCAATAAAAGAAAAGCAATTAGGATCGGTTTTTAAATAATTCATTGCTAGAC